AGGGGTTCTTTATTATACACCACATTTTGATTCCGCCAATTGAACACAATCAAGTCTAGATGATACAACGAAAAAAAGAAGATGGGTAGAAAAACTTATTAGATACCATTGACTCTGGTATCTAATAAGTTCTACCTACTATTGGATTTGAACCAATGACTCCCGCCGTATGAAAGCAATACTCTAACCGCTGAGTTAAGTAGGTTATTTATCATCACAAAAAAAGGACCCATCGCCTCGGGGATTATAGGTGGAATATTATTTCTAAGCAATACCCATCTGCTAACAGTAAACGGATCAGAGAACTATCATGTGGGATCCTATCTTGACAAGAAATTATCTATATGTTAAGATATCTATGACAAGGGCTATAGCTCAGTTAGGTAGAGCACCTCGTTTACACGTGCGCCAATGCTTTTCAAGGGAGCCCATTATGCAATGATCTTATTGAGAAATCGATGTCTTACTCCATAGATTCGAGGGAACAAGAGAACAATAGCCTGACAAATATTTGGTTCGGTTCAATTTGAGTGCGAATTCAAGTGCCAAATCAAATAGAACCCGCCATTGATTTGCTAATTGATAAGGTAAATACCCAGTCCATTCAATGCCAGGCTTAATGAGTATAAGGGACTCAAAAGAACCTCTTTTCGTCCTATGAACTTTAAGGTGTATGAAGTCTCATATTTGACTCTTGCAGCGGAGCGATAGAGATTCCATTTAACTTAGGTTGATCTAGGCCGGAGGCAGACCTAAGTCAAGGTAACCCTTCTTTGAAACACTTTGGTATTGCTCCTAGATCAGAATACAAATGATGAATCACAGAGCACATGGAGCCATCTTATTATCTTCCTGTAAAGAAAAAATATGGTGGACTAACTGATCTTTACATCAATCAGTTGATGAAAGAGCCCAATGCAACAAAATGCATGTTGGGTCTTTGAAACAGTTCGAATCATTTCGATAATAATCAGTTTGATCTGTTTTACCGAGAAGGTCTACGGTTCGAGTCCGTATAGCCCTAACACATTCCGTTTTTTTATAGACATTTTAGTTTAGTATAGTTTTCATTTCCTCATTAATACTTGTTTATGGATTAACCGGTTCCTTTGTTCATAGAAATGAAAGCATTACCATATGCTCATGTGAATACATAGGGACAGGAAAATAAAAACAATAATTCATTCCAATGGATGAATTACATATGACTTTTTTCTTGTCCATGATCAAAGAATTACTGATATACTTTTGTTTTTGTTTTAGTATACCCAATCTCAGTCAATTTATGAAGTGAAAATCATGACAGGATCCTGTCTAAAAACTTCATCCCGACCCAACTAAATCGAATCCTAAGTTACACGGATCTAGTACCTATTCTTTTCTTGGACTTGTATTTGTGGAAGTCCCCCGACTTCGACTAATTGCTTTTTGGCCGAACAACAACCCAACTTGGTTGTTTCAAATATAATGCAGAGATAATGAATTGGTCCTTAATGTATCGACGTTCCTTCTTCTATATTCTATGAGTTGGGTTGGTTTGTGGATTTGGTCTCTCGAATTGTTCGAGAATGTGTGATTCTTTCTATTAGAAGTATCTTATGTAGATCATTTATGATTCCACAGATTCTATCACTCTGCGCTATCTTTCATTGTGTAGTGTAAGTTTGCTCCAAAACAAACTCCCTTTTTGTAGCGAAACCTAACCCATCGGTTGGTCTTACTAAGTTTTATTGCCGTAACAAGTATTTTTGTTCATCCCCAATCGCGGTCTTTCTTTAGTACTCGATTCTTTTTCTTTCTGAGAGGGTCCGAGGCGGGGGTATAGTACAGATTCTAAGTTTCCAATTTTTTGGTTTTGGTATAGAAAGATATGAGTTGTTATATGTAAAGGTTCCTAGCAACTCAACGGATTGAATCAAATCAATAAAGTAAGGAAAATAGAAATGAAATCTAGGACAAGGAAAGGGGATAAAATATAATCGTTCGATGTATTAGATTATGTTTACGTATTCCTATCGAATCAATAGAAGCAATGATTCTCCACCTGGATTTTAATGAAAAGAATACTTCGAGTAGAATATGCTAGAAATCCCTAGCCGTTTTACCCATATGACTACTGAAATTTTTTCGTTTTGATTTGAAAAAAAAAAAAGTGAAATAATATAATTTCAATTATATTATATATAAAATGAACTATAAAAACATAGTTATACTAAATACGTACGATATTATACGTACGATATTAATAGTTATACTAATACGATTACGTGCGATTACGATATTATTAGTATTATTTATTAGTATTATACTATTTTTAGTATTTGTATTTAATTGCTTTTTTAGGGAGAAACCGAGACAAAGTAAGAGAGTTTGTGTAAGAGCATCCTATATCTACACCATATCTAAATGGAATCGAAATACAAAATAAATGTAAGTGGGGTTCCGTTGTATGAATCTTTAAACAAGACATGCCCCGTAGCAAACAAACTCTAAACTATAA